ATGGATTCGCCTTCTGAAACAAGAAGTTCTGGTCCTGGGGGGATACTATCAATCACTTGACGCCCCTCTGGCGCATCTGTTATAGTTATTTCATACCCCCCTTTTTCTTTTCGTATTATTTTGCTTACTATACCCGCTGCTGTAGCATTATAAACCGTATTGTTACTCTTGCTCCCGTCGGGATAAATCTGACCCCTTCCCCTGTTCCCGCCTACGTATATGGGATATTTTAAGAAGTACGCATCCTTCTTAGCAGCAGGGTCCGGAGAAAGAATAGGAAAGGTGATTTCACTATATTTTTGACCAGGAACAGGACCTATCACAAGAATATTCTTTTTAGCGGGGCGATAACTCTGAAAAGAGAGATTACCTATCTTTTCTTTCATCTCTGGCGAAATACGATCAGGAGGGGCTAATTCAAACCCCTCGGGTAAAATAAGCACGGCCCCCACATTCAAAGCTCCCTTTTTACCATTAGCAAGAACTTGTTTTAGTTGCATATCATAAGGAATTCGAACAACTGCTTCAAATACAGTATCTGGAAGTACCGCTTGTGGAACCTCAATACCCACGGGCTTATTAGCTAAATGACAATTCGCGCATACAATACGACCAGTTGCTTCGCGCGGATTTTCATAACCCTGCTGTGCAAAAATGGGATATGCATTTGAAATGTATGCCCCAGTTATTATATATATCATGAGCGATACGGAAATGGAGCGAGTAATCTCTTCCTTTATCCAAGAGAGGGTCTTTCTAGTTTGCATGGTCCAGTCGTTGATCCAGAAAATTTATACAATAAAATTAGGTAGGTCGCTAGGATAGTTCCCTATCCACGATGCTGCTAGTTACTGAAAAATTTTTACTAAAATATAGGAGGAATCCGAATCTATTGGATGTATAGAAAAAATAAGTATATAAAAAAAAGTAAGATTTTGAATGTTTTATTTTACTTATGGACAAAATAACAAAATTCTAATTGGATCGGTGGATCATTTTTCAGTCATTCATTGAATGATAAATCACTACAAGTGACGGAGATACACGATTTAAATAACGGAAGATCCAATATTTAAAAATTGTATCGAAAATGACTGGAAAGGTGGAAACAAGTCCAGATATAATTTGATCATTATGAGCAAATCCAAAATCCTTGTAGAAAGAGCTAATCATTAGTTCCCAACCGTGGGGTGAATGGAATCCTATACATAAGTCGGTTAATAAAAGAATAGAAAGGGCTTTTATCGTGTCGCTTAAGTTATATATGAATTCTTGAATCCAAGAATTAAGAATAATAAGTTCTTCATTAACTAAAAAAGAATAACCACTTAGAATAACGAAACAGATTATATTTGTCGAGAAGTGCAAAATCGTATAGATACGATCTGCGTTGTGCATCTTGATCAATTGGATCGTTTCTTTGTGGATTCCGATACGAAACTTTTGTAGATGTGTTTCGGGGTATTCCTTTATCATTTCGTCCAACAGGAAGAGTTCCTCAAATTCTATTAATTTTTCTAGAATACTCTTTTCTTGAATATCATTTAAAAAAGTTTCGGATTTACTAGTATTCCACCAATTAATAATCCAAGATCCCATACTTTTATTAAATGAAAAAGAGACCCACCAGGGCAAAAATACTATAGACGTAAGATATAGAAGGGGAATGAATGCTTTTTTTTCCATTTTTGCGTCTGTGAATTTTTAATGAATCCGCTTCATTCGTCAACTCTATACGATCTAATATTTCTATCAAGCATAAGTTCTATTCTAATATTAGAATTTAGAATAGAAAGCTTCGAACTCCCGAATCTATTCCCTCGTTTTTATTTGTGAGTCAGTGGTTAGTCCTTGAATTTTTTGAATTTACATACGCATAAAAAAAAGTTTGCGGACAAAATTTCAAATTTTTCCGTTTTCCGTATATAGTATATATAATCTACGTCTTCTTTGGTTCATCAGTATTATGAAGAAATTTCAGTTAAGTTATGTTATAGAAAAAAAAAGGAAAAAAAAAAAAGAGGATTTTTTTGTTTTTTACCTCCTGCTAAGAAAAGTGCTTCGTTTATTTCAAAATACTTCAATTGGTACACGCAAAAAATAGGCCAATTCCGCTGCTTTTTGCTCAATTTCTCGTGGAGTCAAATTCTCATCAGTACGAGTCAAAGGAATGGCCCCCTGGCCTCTGATTTCCATATAAAGGACACGCCGAGCATTAAAACCCTCTTTAACTTCTATTCTGATAGACTGAATATCTTTCATAAAGAATCGGAGTAAGATGCGACGATTTTTTCCTGGGAATCCCCAACGAAAAATACACACTATTCCTTCTTTTCTATCGAATCGATCATAACCACTACCTACATTCCACGAAATTGTGCACCACAAATAAGAGCTAATAAACAGACCGGCGAGCCCATAGAACGACATCACGATACCTTGTGGAAAAAAAATGATTTCCTGAGACGGGAATAAAGATATCAAATTTCTGTCAAGATAACTGGAAATTCCAATCAATAAAAACCCCAATGAACCTAAAAAAAGTATAATGGCCCAGCAGAAATTACTTATTTTTCGAGACCCCGCTATAAGTTCTATCCATATATGTTCTGATCGCCAACTCATACTAGATCTAGTTACATTTTATTGGAAGTGGGAGACCGGCCAAAATGAATTTTACTTTACATTTTTTTGTTTCCGAAGGAACTTTCATCAACTTGCACTATTCTGATGTGAATCTTTCGAAGCAATTGGTTAGATCTAAAAGTAAAATAATAGGAGCCCTCTCATATGATCCCCTATCTACACATATATAGCTACATGGGCTTTACATTTATTTCAGGCATTCGCCCCAATCGCGACTTATTTTCAATATTTTCAAATAGCTCGTTTACTCATATATCAGATTTACGTTTACGCCTGCCCTTTCTTTTCTGTTTGAAAGAAGCCACAAGTTATACCATATTATACTGAATAGATATCTGTGTTATAATCCAAGTCTAAGTCTTGAAAAAAAAATATATGAAATTTGCCCCCATCAGATCTAAAAAATCTTGTTTTTTTGAACATGAAGAGATAAAGAAGCCATTGCAATTGCCGGAAATACTAAGCCCACTAAAGGCACAAAAATAGAGGGTAAGTTGTTGAGAATTGTCATAGAATGGGCACCTCGATTTAATATTTGTACCTGTTATTTATTGTTATATTTATTTTTTTTACCTATTATCGCTATATTATATTGTTAGAAAGATATCTTAAATAGAAAGATCTCTTAAAATTATTAGAATTCCTATAATAATTATACTAAGTATATCTAACTGAGTATATATAATAAAGTGCAAGGAATATAGAACTAACTAAATGGACTTATTCATTTTTATACATCAAATACATGTATGATAATTCACTTGTTTGTTATTTTTCTATTATTTTTTTTTCTTGTCTTATAATTTGAATTTCATAATTATAATTTGAATTTAATAAAGAGTTTCTTCACCTTATAAATTCTTCCAAAATTCGTTATAATATAATACGAAAGGAAGAAAAGAACATGAAATTCGTTTTATTTATTATTTACTACCCTACCTCGCGAAAAAAGAATTCGCTCTTTTATCTTGTTCATAGAGGTTTCCTAATTAGGAATCAGGGATATCGGTAAAAAAAAATTATCTGTATGATTCTTTCCATAATTCTCTCTTATGTCACCAAAACAAATCCATTCTTCGGATTTTTCCTTTGATTCCGATAAATAAATACTTAATAAATACTTATTCTAAATAGTTATTCGCCAGAAATAAAATAATTTAAAGAATTCAATTTAATTAACTATTAACTTAAGGTTCTACTAAAGTTATGATTCAAAGGAAAGAAAGCGTGGAGCTGAAATAATTCACTCAGAACGCCCTTTAACAGATTACGTGGTACGATTGGATCAAATAAGCCCTTATGGAATAAAAATTCAGCCGCTTGTGAACCTTCTGGTACTGTCTTATTCAATGTTTGTTCAATTACTCTTTTACCTGCAAATGCAATGTAGGCGTTGGGTTCAGCAATAATGATATCCCCCAACATACCAAAACTAGCTGTCACCCCACCAGTCGTAGGAGATGTAAGGATTGATACATAAACTAACTTTTTATTCGATTGATAATCATATAAAGCAGCAGAAATTTTAGCCATTTGCATCAAGCTCAAACTTCCTTCTTGCATGCGTGCTCCTCCGGAAGCACACACTAGAATAAGAGGTAAAAATTGATTAGTAGCATACTCGATTAAACGAGTAATTTTCTCGCCTACTACCGATCCCATACTACCCCCCATAAACTGAAAATCCATAACCCCAATTGCTACGGGAATGCCGTTTAGTTGACCTATGCCGGTTTGAATGGCCTCGGTTAATCCTGTCTTTTTTTGATAAGAATCAATACGATCTTTATAAGGTTCCTCCTCTGAATGAAAGTCAATGGGATCCAGGGAGAACATGTCCTCATCCATAGGATCCCAAGTCCCTGGATCAATCGAAAGTTCAATTCTATCTGAACTACTCATTTTCAAATGATATCCACATTGTTCACAAATATTCATTTTTGATTTAAAAAATTTCTTATAATTTAATCCATAACAAATTTCACATTGAACCCACAAATGCTTGTATTTTTGAGTTACACCGAGATCATTAGAATTTTCTCTTAGAGCGAAATCGCTGCCGTTCGTGCTAGTTCTTAGCTTGGAATTCCAGTTTTCACTACTATTTCTACTTTCACCCAAAATGTAAGTAGAAATGTAACTTTCGCTGTAATTTTCACTACCACTTAAAATAGAACTCGCAATCCCGATTTGAGAACGAAGATAACTGTCAATGCAACTATTGATGTAATTATTCCAACTATATTTATTATCATACATAGAATAATCATAGTGGGAATCGTCACTCCTAGACCCCTTATTTAAATAACTAGAATTCCAATAACTAGAAAATTCTTTTTCTAATTCACTCAAAA